AAATTGTGCCCAAGGGGGGATGAGATATGAAATATTTGAATGAGATTGGATTTCCTACAAATTAAGTAGTATACTGATAAACGGAACTATTACGATTTTCTCTAAGTTGACTAACCAAGGACTTTATTTTACTATAGATTCTGGTAACTCGAAAAGTTTTAATTTGGTTATAATCAAAAGAGGAAAAATAAAGAATGGAATAATAATTCCATGATAAAATAGAGGAGAGTAACCATACTCTTTTGTTTGCATAATGCGTATGCGTCATACAATTGAAATATAAAAATCCATTAAGTAAATTGGTGTTGAGAAATATGAAATTTGAAAGAAATCTTTTATTCCTATGTAACCAGTAATGGGTCCTACCCGTACTGGAATAAATAATATGAATGACTCGCTATTCACTTCACTCGGTTTCTGGTTAATAATAAGATTATGATTATGTAGGAGAGATGGCCGAGTGGTTCAAGGCGTAGCATTGGAACTGCTATGTAGGCTTTTGTTTACCGAGGGTTCGAATCCCTCTCTTTCCGTTTCTATCGAGTCACCAACGTTACCGATCACAATGTATCAAATTCAAATAACAATTGATAGCATTATTCCAACAGTAAGTAAGAACTTTATTTGATTTGATAGAGATTCTCTATTCCTAATTACATTACTGTGGTACGTAAAATAGAAATATGGGAAAAGCAAAAAAAAAAAATCCTACTGCCGATCCATTTGTGATACGTGAATAAGAAAAAAAATGTGGATCAAGGCTCTTAAATCTATTTCCTTTTGTCTGAACCTTTCTTGTTATTTTCATTAGGTTCAAGTCTGACGGGAATAATATTCTACAACTAACAACTCATTTATTTTCAAACCAATCCACTTACTATCTATTATTTGATTTACTAATCCTTCATATTGGAATAAGTCAATAGTCAAATGTTTTGGCAATTCCTCCCGGAGCGATGAAGCAATATAATTTTGAATCAGAGATTTCGATCTTTGTTTATCCTTCGTAGTAATAATATCTCGGGGTTTGCAACGATAACTTGGTATATCTACTAGACGACCATTAACTAAAATATGTCTATGGTTAACTAATTGTCTGGCTCCAGGAATGGTTGAAGCCATACCTAATCGAAAAAGGATGTTATCCAAACGCATCTCAAGTAGCTGTAGTAAAACCTGACCTGTTGACCCTTTGACTTTTCCAGCGATATGCACATATCTAAGTAATTGTCGTTCTGTCAGACCATAATGAAAACGCAATTTCTGTTTTTCTTCTAGACGAATACGATATTGCGATTTTTTCCCAGAACGCAATTGGTTTTTAAGATCACTTCCAGATCTAGGCCTTTTACTAGTTAATCCTGGTAAAGCCCCCAGACGGCGTATTTTTTTGAAACGAGGCCCTCGGTAACGAGACATAAAACTCCTTTTTTTTTATTGAAAAATTTAAAGAAAAATCTAAATTAAGACTAAACTAAAGGATAAACAAAGCAAGGCTAAATCTACTGAAGTATACAATACTAAAGTAGAATGAAAATAGAATGAAATGCATTGTATCAATATCTATATTTTTTGTATATGATAGTAAAGAAGTTAAGTCTCTGTTTTATGATTTGTTCTGTATAGATCTAATTGCTCCATTCCAATCTATTTTTTATTCATAGTTGCAAGTTAACACGACATAATAGATCAGCGACCGATATTTGAAGAAAGGGGGGAGAAGATATTATCAATCATGAAAAAATAGATAGATAAAAGCCGGCTATCGGAATCGAACCGATGACCATCGCATTACAAATGCGATGCTCTAACCTCTGAGCTAAGCGGGCTCACATAGCAGAAATAGAAATAGTGAATAGGGAGTCCAGAAACTACCAGATTTAATATATTAGCTATTAATTTCTTTATAATTAATATTTATTATTTTAAAAATTTTAATTCATAGTATTAATAATTACTTAATAATAATACTTAAAAAGACATAATATTTCCATAATTATTACTTGATTAAGAATATAATATCAAATTGAATTTGATATTATATTTTAGAAAAGTCTAATTATTTCTTAGAACAGTTATACCAAATTATGCTAAGTAATTATTAATTATCTCTAAATAAATTATATAATTAATTATATTATATAATATAATGATAGTGAATCCATTCTAAGATTTAAGAATAAAGATATTATTATTATAAAGATACAATTAAAATTATAATTAAGACATTCCTTTGTTGTCATTCAGAGAAGATAGGGCGAAAAAAAAAAAAAATAAGTAATGAGTATCGATCCTTCCAGTATTACAAATTGCGCTTTTAAAGTCAAAATGAAGGGAGGAGAGATTATAGAGGTGGGATATATCTATTCATATTGAATTGGAGGCACATCAATGATAGAATCATGTCCGATTGGAACAAATTAGGGTTCATTCAATACAATGGAAATGATAGAGAATGGCAAAAAAATAGTGGCATACACTTTTAGATCTAAGAATCATTATCTAATAAATTCAACGCAATGATTTGATTCCAAGATAAATAAAATAAATAAAGGAATTGAATAGAATTACAACTGGATCCTGTCGCAAAAGGGGATATGGCGAAATCGGTAGACGCTACGGACTTGATTAAATTGAGCCTTGGTATGGAAACCTGCTAAGTGATAACTTCCAAATTCAGAGAAACCCCGGAATTAAAAATGGGCAATCCTGAGCCAAATCTTTATTTTGAGAAAAAGGGTTTAATTTATAGTTTTTTTAATATAAAACTACAATAAAAAAAGATAGGTGCAGAGACTCAATGGAAGTTGTTCTAACGAATGAAGTTGATTACGTTGCGCTGGTAGCCGGAATTCTTCTATCAAAATTACAGAGAGGATGCCCGCCCTATATACGTATATATACATACTGACCATAGTAAACGATTGATTAATCGCGGCCCGAATCCATTATAATATATATATATATATGAAAAATTTAAGAGTTATTGTAAATCTATTCCATATTCCAATCAAAGTTTAAGGAAGAATCGAATATTCAGTGATCAAATTATTCATTCCAGAGTCTGTATAGATCTTTTTAAAAACTGATTATTCGGACGAGAATAAAGAGAGAGTCCCATTCTACGTGTCAATACCGACAACAATGAAATTTATAGTAAAAGGAAAATCCGTCGACTTTATAAGTCGTGAGGGTTCAAGTCCCTCTATCCCCAATAAAAGCCCATTTTAAGTACTAACTTAACTATACTTCCTAACTACTTTTTATCTTATCTTTTTTTAATCTAAGAAATTCAGGAGCTGGGTAAGATTTTTTAATACTTTCTTAATTTTTTAGTCCCTTTAATTGACATAGATAAAGTGCTCTACTAGGATAATGCGCGAGAAAAGGTCGGGATAGCTCAGTTGGTAGAGCAGAGGACTGAAAATCCTCGTGTCACCAGTTCAAATCTGGTTCCTGACACGTAAATAATGTATCAAATAATTAGTCATACAAATTAATGGGATATATATTCATTAATAGCCTCAAGCATTATATATATGTATACCTAAATTCTATATCATCTAGGTATAATTAGGTCTAATAGGGTATATGGATAGTGTATGGATATAGACCTCCATTTTTGAGATGGATAAAATATATATGGTAAAGAACAAAATGGGATTATGCTTTCTTTTATTTTTTATTTGTTCATACCGTGCTTTCTCTCACCCAAATGTTAAGCCTTCATATATATCTAACATATATATCTAAAATTAATACGTTAAAGGATTGGTTAAAAAACTTAAAAGTCTAAAGGAGTTGAAGGATATAAATAAACAGAATGTATTTCAAACACAGTACAAATAAAATCTGATCCTTTTGCATTTCTTAATTTTGTTTTCGTATTTTATATTTATTCTATTTTTCATTCCTACTTACCCACTTCTACTTTATTTAACTTTTTTTTACTTCCTGAGATCCCTCTAAGTAATGTGCGCGGTACAAAGTTCATGTTACATGGTACAGAACTCTTTTTATTCATCCTATTCTATTGTTTTTACTCATACGAAATGTATATCTTTCAAATTGGGGAATATCAATGAAGCATCTTTTTTAGCTTTTAGCCCATCCAGAATACGAATTAGAGTGCAGTTACTCTGTTTCAGATGAAACAGGACGTTAAAATATTCCTTAAATGAATTCTGGAGTCGTGTCATTATCATATACATTAACATTAGTTTCTTGTCATTCAATGAGCATCTTGTATTTCATAGAAATTTGGAGTAATATAGTCCTTACGTAGGGGCCAACCTATCCAACTTTCAGGCATCAAGATACGTTTAAGGCGTGGATGATTATTATAAGAGATTCCCAACATATCATATGATTCCCGTTCTTGAAAATCTGCACTTCTCCAAACCCAGAAAACAGACGGTATTCTAGGATTATTCCTTGGGACAAAGACTTTTATGCATACCTCTTCAGGTTTATCTATACCATACCGTATTCTCGTAAGATGATACACACTAGCTAAAAATCCACCTGGTGCTATATCATAGGCGCACTGGGAGCGTAAATAATTGTAACCATATACATATGAAATGACAGCAATGGAGTCCCAATCCTCAGTTTTTATTTGTAAAGTCTCTATTCCTTGGTAATCGAAGCCCAAAGATCTATGAACTAGCTCATGCTTGACTAGCCAATCAGATAAATTACCCTGCATTTTCTTGATCTCTCCCACATTTGTACATTTATAATTTATATGAGTATTTCACATTTACAATGGAATTTTAAAAGATTAACCCGCTGTTTTCTGTTTATTATTTTGCACAAAAGAACCCGCTTGATTCACTAATTCGCGGGAAGATATTGAATTTTTGGATTTGAAAAATGTTTCAGAAGGTATCTCCAAAGTAGATGGTGATTGATAAAGCAATCCTTGATCATAATTTTCAGTATGAAGGCTACACTGAACATAAAACTTATGATCGGTAGTAAAACATCGATTTTCCTGT